GCCGATGTCTCTAGTAAACCAAAGATATCGTTGAATAGCTATTTTGCTTCCATTTGTTTTTTTATTTTGAAAAAAAAATAAATGGAAGATTTAGTTACGATTAGAAATTGACTTTCTATCTTCAACCATGGATCCTTTACTCATACTTAAAAATTGGAAGTCTTGATCCAATTTTAAAATTTTGTTTCGAAATTTCATAATCCAACTTTTCAATCTCTAAGTTATTCGTGGATCGAAATCACGAGAATGTGTATTTTTTCTCTAATTTCTCATTGAGAGGTAAAGGATTAAATCCTTTTAAGAAATAAAGTTTTTGATCGGAATATGAAGAAAACCGACGGACCCTTTAACTATTAAAGGGTTAATAGAACGAATCACACTTTTACCACTAAACTATACCCGCTACAATACGATTATTGTATACAAACGTACCTTTTGTCGAACAAGACAGTTGAGCACGATCAAAATAGGATCATCAAAGAATCATAAAAATGATATTTTTCTTGGGGAGATAAAAATTTAATGAGATTTGGTGAAATAACTAATAAAGTTTTCTCTGTTGCCCAAGAAGATCGAAAAAACACTAAATATAATAACCGAAAAGTGCATTGTGGAAGAATCAAAAGTTTCTTTTTTAGTTCGGAAAATGAAAATAAAATCTAACAAGAAAGGGATGGAAATATTCTTTCTTCTTTTTTTTGTTGCTTGAATATTCAATTGAATATGAATATATAATAAATAAGAAAGTATTTTTTTTTAATCAGATATTAGAAATTCGTTGGAATAAAAAAAAGGCCCGGCTAGGTACTGACCAGGCCAGGCCATCAGAAGAAATCAGAATACGAAAGAAAGACCTTTCGAACAAAATCAACACAAAAAGGTCTTCCTTTTTTTCTTTAGTTCGATTGTTGGCGCGTTCGAACCCCTTTTTTACATAAAGGAAATTCCTTATTTGTCAATTTCTCTCTCTCTATATATATAATAGAATAGAGAAAGAAGAGAGAATGAAAGACTCGTTCCATTATGTGTAATGTAGTAATTATCTTTTTCAATTGGGAGAGATGGCTGAGTGGACTAAAGCGTCGGATTGCTAATCCGTTGTACGAGTTATTCGTACCGAGGGTTCGAATCCCTCTCTTTCCGTTTCCGTTGATCACTTTATTTATTTTGATTTTTTCCACTTTTCAAAATTTTAGTGAAACGTGTGCACTAGATGAAATTCTAAGAAGATTTGAAAATTACCCCAGGAAAACGCTTTGGATTTTATTCTTCACGTCCAGGATTACGCCCCGGATCATTAGATAGGAATCCAAAGATAAAGAGAGAAACAAAAAATATCACTACGGTATAAACGAATAGTTTCAGAGTAAGCATTACACAATCTCCAAGATAATTTTTGAAAAAAAAAGAGAATAGATCTTCCATTTTTCTATCCCATATCCTATTTTGACACCAAGAAAGGAGGTTATAGAAATAGAAAAAAAATTGTCAAAAGTGCATTTGTTTTTCATTAACAAAAAATGTTTTTCATAGAAACATTAGATATTGTAGGAGACCCTAATAGGGTTAGGGTCTTTGACTGGACAAAGGGTCAAAACTGAGGAATGGGGGTACGTCGTTATGTTGACTATCCAAGAATTTCAGTGTGCGAATTGAGCGTCCATACTCTAAAACTTATCTGATTTTATCAATTGTTATCATTTTTTCTCGAAGAAATCATGCATTTTCTAGGATATTTGTATTAAGAATCTCATCGAAAACTTACAGCAGCTTGCCAAACAAAAGCTAAGAGAAAAAAAAGCACAGGTATGACTGGCATAAAATCTACGATTGGATTCAAAAAAGCATAAGCTTCGGGCAATTTGCCGAAGAAAAAACTACTCCAATAAAGGACGGAATTCATACAAATACAGGTCCAACTAATGATATTTAGCATAACAGGCATTTTGTTCTTGGAGATAATTGCATTTTTATTGAGTTTTGGATATAAGAAAAAGGAAGAAAGTAATTAAGGTAGACAAAAAACTCTTCTTTTTCTTTGAACCCACCCAATAAAAAATCCTCCAATTCTCAAAGGAGAATAGAAGAAATCATACTTTCATACAATATCTTAATTGAATTCTATGTAATGATCAATAAATTAAGTTGAATTCTATATTGATATGTATCAAAATCCTAGTACCAATCTATTCTATAGATATATAGATATTTGCACTGGAGTTGACAAACAATCAATAACAATATTATTGTTTTTTAGTGTCGATTATAAATTGACATGGGGCGTGGCCAAGTGGTAAGGCATCGGGTTTTGGTCCCGCTATTCGGAGGTTCGAATCCTTCCGTCCCAGCACATATCCTTTATTATGCTGCATTCTTGCATAGAAAGAAGTAGCAAAGTGGATAGGAGTTAATCCGTATTAATTTGAATATTTGTATCTCTTCAAATCTGATTAACAAATCATCAAGTTCCATATAATGAGCAATTTTTTATGGAGCCAATGTATTCTCTTTAAATCTCATTTTAGTTAGGTATTTCGTGTTTGGCTCTAATGAAAAACTGGAAATCTATGTAACGACTGAGGCAGGAGTGATTTATCCTATCACTTTTATTGACTTTATGACAACACTCAATAATTTGAAGATTTATGTTAAAGTTAGATAAAATCTATCTAATATAGAATCGGGAAATGTTTAGCTTATATGGTATATATCGTTCTATTTCAATGACAATACTTTATTTGGTTTTTGTGAAAAAAAAATTTAGGATCCCTTAAAGTAGAAATTATTTAAATTGAAATGATAACAATTCTATGTTATAGAATATCTATAACATTGACAACTGTTCAGTCTATCTGATAGATACGAAAACCACCCCTATTTTTTTTTTATTTTTGTATTCAGATGAAAAGAATAAAGATTCAAATCTTAACTTACATCATCTTTTTATCCATCTCATTAAAAAAAATTGTATTTCTTTGTTGTTTTCTTTCATCTACTTATACTTAATCTATTTTAAATCAATGATGAGTCAATTTTAAAAGAAATACTTATCTTCCAAACGTGATGCTTATTGTACAATTTCATTTGAATAAAATAATTAAATAATGATGTCTAAATAGAAAACTTTTTCAAATTCAATTCGAAATATTCTACTTTATACTGAATACTGATTTTCTAAGTCGAATCTTTGGTACTCAAAAAGCAAAAAGTAGGAAATTATTGATTCTATGCTATTGAGTCGCTCAAAGATGCAGATTGAAAAGGTTATTCGTTGATATCTTTCTATTTCTTTCGATTATCTATATATTATTTTAATATGTTAAAGATGCTGTCTTGCTAAGACTTTTTGCAGAAAAATCCTTCCACATATCATATATAGAAAAGTATAGATTACTGTGTCTATGTGCAACTGAACCAATGACTATTCATGATTCTATAATTGAATCAATTCCATATGGGTCCCAAATTCGAGGAATGTTATGGTAAAACTTCGTTTGAAACGATGTGGTAGAAAGCAACGTGCGACTTGAAGGACACGATCCGCTGTGGATTTTGACATCCACCATTTTCGATTTATCTAGGAATGAGGGTGCTCTTGGCTCGACATTGTTTGTTCTGTTACACTCGAACCTTTCATTTTTTGTTGGGTTGTAAATAGTCCACAATGGAGCTCGAGTAGAAAGGATTAATTCGTTTCTCGGGGGCAAGGATCTAGGGTTAAGGCCGATCAATTGGAACAACTTCGTAAGTGTATCTCCCATATATAGAAATAAAAAGGATCCAATTCAAGCAAGTTTCCAATTCAAAAGAAAAACTTGTTGTAATTGATCAAACCTTTTCGATGCAAAGTGTATCACGCGAGAATCAACTGTCCATAGGATTCTTTGAGAGAAAGAAATCAAAAAAGGGTACGTTGCTGCCATTTTGAAAGGATTAAGAAACACCGAAGTAATGTCTAAACCCAATGATTAAAATCAGTATAATTATACGAACGGATCTAAGAACAAGGAAACACCATTTAAATTGTCTCGATAATCTCAATAACTAGACAAGACTAAAGAATCAAAATCTAATTTTAAACGAGACAACCAAAAGGGGGTAAAGACCACTCAATAAATGACATTGACTAAAAATTTTTCTTTTAAGGTATTTGAGAGTTAGCCAACTTGAGTTATGAGTACGAATGGTTTCTTTTTGAAGGAAAAAAAGAAAAAAACAGAAATCATAGTCTAATTTCTTTTATAGGCCCGTTTGGCCTTGAATTTATTAGAATTGCATATATAGACAAAACTTCGAATCAAATCGTTTTTTCTCGAGCCGTATGAGGAGAAAACTTCCTATACGGTTCTAGGGGGGGTATTGTTCATCTACATCTATCCCAATGAGCCGTCTATCGAATCGTTGCAATTGATGTTCGATCCCGAAGAGAAGGAAAAGATCTTCGAAACGTGGGGTTTTATGATCCCATGAAAAATCAAACTTATTTAAATGTTCCCGTTATTCTGTATTTCCTTCAAAAAGGGGCTCAACCCACAGGAACTGTTCAGAATCTTTTAAAGAAAGCGGAAGTTTTTAATGAACTTCCGTCTAATCAAACTAAATTCAATTAAAGAAATGCCAAGGGGGGGTAGCAACTTATATATAACTTTGTATAATTTTTCTCTACTTGTTTTTTTGACCCCCCCTTTTTTCTTTTCTTCTGTATTGGTATCTATTTATATATTCTTTTTATAGATTCTTTACGGTCAACCTAATGGTCTAGAACGACAAAACCTTACTTTGTATTGATTTTCTAAAATTCGGACATGCATGCGGTTTTCATTGGAATTTGACTAACCAATAAGCAATCCACTTTGATTATTCCACTTAGATTGATGAAATACATTATGGATTAATATGGACTAAAAAATCCGATCTTTTTTTTGTTTTCAATTCTTCCTTATTTACTCTTCCATTTATACTTTTTGTATTTGTATGTATTGGAAGATATCGATCTGTATTAGATATGTAGTGTCAATCTAAGACAATTTAGAATATTATTGCATTGCTAAATTGAAATTCTTTGAATTAAAAAAAGCTTCAGTGCCTTTTGTTTTTTTAGACTGTATTTTTTTCTCAACATTTCTATTGACAACAGTGTATCGAACAAATATAATTTATCGTGATAAGTGAAGTAGGTCTGTTTATTTCTGTTCCATAGGTTTTTTTAGCTTATTCAAATGATGTTTTCGTTGATACAAGACCTTTTTTGATTCAATAAAGGGTAGATAACATAAGAGATGCTCTATCAATTTTTTCAACTCTGTATATTTTTTTTAGAATTTCTTGTATTTTCATCTAATCAATTCATTTTTCTGTTTTGAATCCATTAGAAAATCTCTTTTTTTTTTTAGATTTCTTAGCTCAATGGTTTGATTAGTTCGTAAAATATCTTTTCTCTTTATTTCAAATTAACTGAATTCATTTATACACTCGTTGTTTTGTTGAAATTATGTTTAATTTATATGTTCTTCGGGTTGCTAACTCAACGGTAGAGTACTCGGCTTTTAAGTGCGGCTAGAATCTTTTACACATTTTGATGAAGTGAAGAATTCGTCCATACCATTGGTAAAGTTTGTAAGACCACGACTGATCCTGAAAGGAACTAAACGGAAAAAATAGCATGTCGTATCAATGAATAGTTCTGAGGATATTTTATTCTTATTGGATTCTTGTTTAAATGCTTGGAACGGAACAAAATAAAGTTGGGTCACATGAATAAATGGATAGGGGCCTACGGCTTCAATTAATTATCACAAAGAAAAAGCAACCAGCTTCTGTTCTTAATTTGAATAATTTCCCGATCTAATTACACGTTAAAACTAGATTAGTTCCTAATACGGGAAGGACTTTTCCTCTATGAGTGGATTCCATTTTTTTTAATGAATCCTAACTATTAGCATTCTCTATTATGTAATGGAGATGTGTGTGTAAAAGAAGCAGTATATTGATAAAGAAAGTTTTTTCCGAAATCAAAAGAGCGATTAGGTTTAAAAAATAAAAGATTTCTAACCATCTGATTATCCTATCAGATAGACGAATTCAATAAAATGAATGGAAAAAGAGAGGTTAGAGAATCTGCTGATAAGTTTACCTGCCTCCGGGGTATCTATTCTTACTAGAATACCTTGTTTTGACTGTATCGCACTATGTATCATTTGATGACCCCAAAAATCTTCTACCTTTGATTCAAATCAAATTTCAAATGGAGGAAATCCAAAGATATTTACAGCTAGAGAGATCTCAACAATACGACTTTCTATATCCACTTATCTTTCAGGAGTATATTTATGCATTTGCTCATGATCATGATTTCGGTAGATCGATTTTATCGGAAAATCCTGGTTATGACAGTAAATTGAGTTTACTGGTTGTGAAACGTTTAATTAGTCGAATGTATCAACAGAATCGTTTTATTCTTTCTCCCAACGATTCTAAACAAAATTCTTTTTGGGCATCCAATAATAATTTTTATTCGCAAATCATATCCGAGGGGTTTACTTTTATTGTGGAAATTCCATTTTCCCTACGATTCATATCTTGTCTAGAAGAGAAAAAGATAGTAAACTCTCAGAATTTACGATCAATTCATTCAATATTTCCCTTTTTAGAAGATAATTTTTCACATCTAAATTATATATTAGATATACTAATACCCCACCCTGTACATGTGGAAATCTTGGTCCAAAATCTTCGTTTTTGGTTAAAAGATCCTTCTTCTTTACATTTATTACGATTTTTGCTTAACGAGTATTGGAATAGTCTTATTACTCCAAAGAAAGCCAGTTCCTCTTTTTTAAAAAAAAATAAAAGATTATTCTTATTCTTATATAATTCTCATATATGTGAATACGAATATTTTTTTGTCTTTCTACGTAACCAATCTTCTCATTTACGATCAACATCTTCCGGAGTTTTTCTTGAACGAATATATTTCTATGAAAAAATCGAACGTCTTGGGAACGTCTTTATTAAGGTTAAGGATTTTCAGACCAACCTGTGGTTGGTCAAGGAACCATGCATGCATTATGTTAGGTATCAAAGAAAATCCATTCTGGCTTCAAAAGGGACGTCTGTTTTGATGAATAAATGGAAATGTTACCTTGTCACTTTTTCCCAATGGCATTTTTCGCTATGGTTTCATCCAAGAAGGATTTATATAAACCAATTATCCAATCATTCCCTTGAATTTTTGGGCTATCTTTCAAGTGTACGAATGAATCCTTCAGTGGTACGTAGTCAAATTCTAGAAAATTCATTTCTAATCAATAATGCTATTACGAAGTTAGAGACCCTTGTTCCAATTTTTCTTCTGATTGCGTCATTGGCTAAAGCGAAATTTTGTAATGTATTAGGGCATCCCATGAGTAAGCCGATTTGGGCTGATTTATCAGATTCTAATATTATTGACCGATTTGGACGTATATCTCGAAATCTTTCTCATTATTATAGTGGATCGTC